GTGTATGAAGACTTGTATTTATTAAACATGTGCAGATATAACTATAGTTATATATATATCTCCTCCTTTATTACAGTTCTATTCGGGACATCACATGTCATGCTCTATGAAAATTTCTATTTTCTATTCAACGAAAAATTGAATCCCGAAAATTCCCTATTATAATTATAATTTTAATTGAGAAGGATTTTTTATGGAAACAAATCAATCCGGATTAGTAATGATTAGTTATGGATCAATTTTGATTTAGTTAGGTAAGGTATCAATTTGGGGATTTTTTTCTTATATCATTAGGGAAACCTAATTTTCAATTTTAATCCCAGAATCATTTATGAATTCACAGTCAATAGTTAAAGTTAACGGTTCCCATTTGTCCTGAATTTTGGCTTTTGTGACTGAAAATCCAACCCACATTTGATTTTTTATTTTCTTTCAATAGAAAAGTTTTTCGGTTTTTAGTTTTAGATATTGTGTGTTGTAAGATACTATCAATCGAAGAGATAGAGCCAATCCAAACAAAAAGGGGAAGGCCTCTCCTTTAGGAAGGGGATTAAGGAAAAGAGGATTCAAGAAACAAGTAGAGTAAAAAAAAAAAGAAGTTTAGTAACCCCCCCCCAAAAAAAAGGAATATTATCATCTATTTTGTATCGTTTTGGCGGCATGGCCGAGCGGTAAGGCGGGGGACTGCAAATCCTCTTTCCCCAGTTCAAATCCGGGTGTCGCCTCATCAACAAAAGAATCGAAATACCTTCTTCTGTTTTGCTGATATAACTTTATCATTTTTTTTTTTCCAGCAGAAGTAAGCAGAAGAAAAAGCCTCTTTAGATTTACTTGATTCTAAGCATCGTTGGGGGTTCCGTTCTCTAAAATGTTATAAATCCTTGCGTCTAGGTTTCAAGGATTTATTAGAGTAATGAAAAAAAGAATCGTTAAATCTTGATATGATAGCCCTTCGACTACTAATGTAGTGTCTACTGACTGGGTCTTGAATTAGATTGGATAGACAGATAGGGAATCTAATTGATTTTTTAGTTACGGAAAGGGAGGAAGATACTTTATATACGGACTCACGAAAATATCTGAGTGCTCGAGCATTCAATCAATATTATATTGAATGGATAATTGGCTTTTTCTTAAAATCTTTTAAAAAGTGATATTTATTAATATTAAGTAAAAAAAGAAATTCTTTCTTTTCGGTAAGCTCAAGTCACGCATGTAATAGGCCATCTCCCGATTGTCTGTATGAAACAATCGGGAGACTGTAAAGATTAGACCAAATGAGAAAGGAATAGAATATTAGGGGTAGGTGATAGATAGTGATCTATCTTGATTCTCTATTTTTATACTTTTTACTTCATGTAATGAAATGCAGGGCAACAAAAGAAAGACTAGGTCTTATTATTCCTAGATGTTACTAACACTCCTTTGATACTTCCAAGAGTTTCTCTCCGTCTTTTATTTACTTGTGCTTAATGTTTTTCGATTATACTCGAAATCATATATATAATAAATAACTTGTTATAATTAGATTTTTTGGATTGTTTCATCAACGCTGTTGTGTCCGAATCTCTTTTTGACTATGCGCTAGTGATTCCACTATTATTAGTGAACAATAATGATTAGTGAGCAATAATGGAATAATTCTTTTATATTCATAGAGATAGGGGACATAATTCACATGGATATGGTAAGTCTCGCTTGGGCTGCTTTAATGGTAGTCTTTACATTTTCCCTTTCACTCGTAGTATGGGGAAGAAGTGGACTCTAGAGGTACTACTAATTGAAGAATCAAACTGTATCGATTGTTTTTTAGATTGTTCTGCAAAGCTTTTTTTATTTCATTTGTTGTTGTTTTTGGTTTCTCTTTTTTTCTTTGATTTTTCTTTGAACAGTAAGTAAAAAAAAAAGAGTTCTATTATTATTATAAGTTTTTAAGTGGATACATACTTTCGACACGAAAGAACATAGACATAGTGGTTGTCCAATGAAATACTACGCATAATAATATATTACCTCATAATCATAATAAGATAGTACCTCGGGGTAGCCACCCACATATTACGTGCGCTTGTTTTATTGATTATGATTTTAGTTATTTTCTTGGATTTATGCTTGTTTTATGGAACTCATTTCATATCATGGTTCAAACGTTAAAGATGGGGTTTGCTAATTCTTTTCGAAATCCGAAGATAAAAAGTTGTTCCCACGGAACCGAACCCCTGGATCATCTGTGAACTACTCAATCAATTACTTCTTTAGAATGCTAAAAAAGGATTACTCTATTTTTTTTTTTTATTAATGCCCATAACATTTTTTTCCTTTATTGATGGTGGGTATCGGAATTCATATTGAAAAGAATGAGAAATCTCGAAATTAGAATCGTAAGAGTGGCCTTTCGATTATTTCATTTCAGATTCATTGGAATGAATCAACATAAATTATGAAGCAAAGAAATAGAATTGGCCCCCTATGTATATTATATCAATTACATATATGTAATTGATTGATATGATATCTATATATAAATATAAAGATATATATTGTAGATTCATCCATATTCAACCTGTATTTTTATACAGTACAATTTTATACACTTCAATAACAATAATAGATAGTATGGTAGAAGGATTCATATATTTCTTTCTACCATACTATCGGATCTCATAGAATACTGATAATTCTAGTCCGCCCATTTCATTTATTTAAGACGCGGAATTTTAATCCTTTTCGTTTCATTTTTCTTATCTTCAATCATTGATAAGAACAAAAAAGTCAAGTTTAATTCAAATTAATCACTTTGACTGATTGTTTTTACATATATTATAAGTAAAAATGCGGTAGGAACTAGAATGAACAGTGCAGTAGCAATAAATGCGAGAATATTTACTTCCATAATCTCATCGTTTCATTTTTTTTCGAAATAACTCGGGATTTAATCCCATAGAGATGATAAATGTTTCGCTTGTAAATTCAATGGGATGCATTAAATCCCGATGATATCGAATCGTATTAAAATATCATATCATGAATAACAATATCAGAGCTATCAAATCGATTCATCGTCGAGAATTGAATAGTATAACATAGGAAGATCTTTTATCCATACCGAATTCAAACAAAATGGGATTCCTGATCCAATCAAGAATTTCTTTACTTTTTTTGCATTCTTTTCTCTAATCTACTGCCCTCTCTCTTGTCCAATGCAATCATCTGATGAAATTTCATCAGACTATCTTTACCCTCACATTGGTTATAAACAAACTCAAGCAAACAATAGCAGCGAAATTCAAAAAAGGAAAAAGAGGGAGGTTCGAACTAAACCCCTTCCTTTTTTTGTACTGATCAAATCTTCTTAAAAAAAAATAAGAAAGATCCCGTTTGGAATCAAATTCATTTATCTTATTTGTTCTCTCTCTCACAGGAAAGGAAGAGATGAATTGATGTATTTTTTTTTGTTGGATTTGGATCCATCGGGACTGACGGGGCTCGAACCCGCAGCTTCCGCCTTGACAGGGCGGTGCTCTGACCAATTGAACTACAATCCCAGGGAAATAAAGTGTACAACATCTATTTATGATTTAATTTTCTTCAAACCCTTTCTATGTAGATTAGAATTGTCATATTCTAACAGAGACGCGAGTAATAGATTGATATACGCGGGGACATGCACTTTAGTGAGAGGAGCATGGATTAATAGTTATTTTTTCGTTATTGTCAAATTAATTGATAATCAATCTGTATTCTTTTTTTTTCTTAAATTTATTTTTTTCTGAAACTTTATATTTACAGATCCTGACCCGATATGAGTCGAGATCATTATCAAGATCCGAATTTGTGGGAAAAAGAGAAATAGAAAAAAAATAACAGTAGAGAGAGATATCAGAAAATAGGAGTTTTTTTTATTTTATTCTTCCGTATCAAGCATTTCCGTAGAAGGACAAATGGGTTATATTATTTCATGGTGGATCCGAAAATTATTGGGCCGAGCTGGATTTGAACCAGCGTAGACATATTGCCAACGAATTTACAGTCCGTCCCCATTAACCGCTCGGGCATCGACCCGGGAAGAATCAATTCGAAGCTTATTGATAATCCATGATCAACTTGCTTTCGTAGTACCCTACCCCCAGGGGAAGTCGAATCCCCGCTGCCTCCTTGAAAGAGAGATGTCCTGAACCACTAGACGATGGGGGCATACTTGCCCGACTACCATCATACTATGATCATAGTATGAATAGTTTTTTGAAATTGTCAATATAATGGAATAATATGACTCAATTTGAAGGATTTTTCTGTCTTTCATTATTCCATAGAATTTTTTGATTTGTCATTTATATTTATGAATCGTTCATTCTAATCACCATTATCTAAATAATTCTATATAGAAATTCTTTTATTTTAAATTGCATTTTAATAATATACATAAATTTGAATACATAGTTATATTCATTACATATAGAATATCAAATGAAAATAGTGATTAGAAGAAACGTCTAAAAAATGAAAAACAAAAAATGATAAATATTCGAAAAGAAAAAAATAAAATATTATAATTATAAAAAAATACGAAGGCTAGTACCCTTCCCTTCGGGAAGTGATTGGTCTGCCATATGCTATAATCTAAACGGGATTAAACTCCATTTCTCATACTTTCATTGATTCACTCATTGTTAAAATTAGGTTCGGTAGGTATATTTCGATCTCAAACTAAGTCAAGAAATTCAAAAACGAAAAATTTGGAAAAGAGAGGGATAGAGATCAACAAGTTATTGAAACTGAATCGTTTTTCTCACCAAGTAGAATTGCTTTTCTTTATCAATGATTCGTTGAATGGATCTATGTTAAATTGGTGGGTACATGTATCAATCAAATGAATTTCATTAGGATGGGGCTCATCAATTCAATTAGGGTCGGCCTTTTGATGAAACAATTCATTGCATTGATCAAATCCAATATCAATAAACCATTTTACCGATACTTACTAGATAAATCCACAATTT